GGGTAGGGTTCCTCTACAAACCATTCGAGCTAAAATTGATTATTGTTCCTATACAGTTGGAACTATCTATGGGGTATTAGGCATCAAAATTTGGATATTTGTAGACGAGGAAGAATAAACCTTTATTTGACTTGTCTTTACGTTCTATCGGCAATACAAAAAAAAGAAAAAAATGACAAACTCTTTCATTCTTTTTATGTTAAATAAAAACAAAAATGGGCAATTCTATAAGGTTGAATAAAAATTCAATTAATTTTTTGATATTGAGATAATTGCTATGCTTAGTGTGTGACTCGTTGGTTTTTTTAGGGTTAGGGTTCAAAAACACGGACCGGCCCATACATAGTATGAACTAATAACTATAGAACTAATAACCAACTCATCGCTTCATATTATCTAGATAGAAAGAACCGGTCACGATATGATATATTGGTTATATCATTGTAGCAACGGAAAGTTTTTTTGCATAATAAAAAAAAGAAAAACAAATTTGATTATAAGTTGTGAAGCAATAACAATAAAAATGCGGATAAATGGAAGGGTGAGAGAAAGAGAGAAAAAGAATATCAATGCTATATGATTCCAATATGTAAGGTCTATGAGTGATCTTATAAAGGATAGTGTAATAAAGCATCAATACTAATTTGATGGATCTATAATTAGATGAGTTTGTTCATAGAACAAAAAAATCAAGAGCCCCGAGTCAATAACGACTGAGAAAATTGACTCAAGAACATATTTCATTTTCATTAGGAGCTCCATTGTAGAATTCAGGCCTAACCATTAATTGAGAAGCGATGGGAACGACGAAACCTGTGGATGCATAAGATTCTATTGAAAACGAATCCTAATGATTCACTGGGTAGGATGGCGGAACAAACCCGGGACCAATCCACTTTTATTCTGAAAGGTCATGTCATGGGATAGCCCTACAACTGAAATAGATATTGAAAGAGTAAACATTCGCCCGCGAAAGTTTTTATTTTATTAGATTTATAAATTTCGGTCAATCCGATATGATAATAAAAAAGACAAAATAAAATAAAGATTCGTTATAACAAAATGACATTATATTATCTATAACATTATCTCTAAATAATCTATAAAATAATTATCTATAACTATAAATAGAAAAATAGAATATATATTTAAGTTTAATTAATTATATAAACTATCAAAACAAGATATACAAATTTATAATAGATTAGATAAAATCTCAATGAATCCCACGATTCAGTATATTATTCATTAAATACATGTATATTATTTTATAATTGTTTCATTCGTGAGGAGCTGGATGAGAAGAAACTCTCATGTCCGGTTCTGTAGTAGAGATGGAATGAATTGATAAACAACCATCAACTATAACCCCAAAAGAACCAGATTCCGTAAACAACATAGAGGAAGAATGAAAGGAATATCTTATAGAGGTAATTGTATTTGCTTCGGTAGATATGCTCTTCAGGCACTTGAACCCGCGTGGATCACATCTAAACAAATAGAAGCAGGGCGGCGAGCAATGACACGAAATGTGCGCCGAGGTGGAAAAATATGGGTACGTATATTTCCAGACAAACCAGTTACAGTAAGACCCGCGGAAACGCGTATGGGTTCAGGGAAAGGATCTCCCGAATATTGGGTGGCTATCGTTAAACCGGGTAGAATACTTTATGAAATGGGCGGAGTAGCAGAAAATATAGCCAGAAAGGCTATTTCAATAGCGGCATCCAAAATGCCTATACGAACTCAATTCATTATTTCAGGATAGGAATGTAAAACCAAAGGAAAGAGGTCTTTGGAATAAAAAAAACAATTGTAGATTTCTTTTTTTTATTTATTTTGGACAAACAATATTTCTTTTTTTTTACTTCGCCCCTTTGCATCAAAAGAGCAAATTAAAAAAAATGATATGATTCAACCTCAAACCCATTTAAATGTAGCGGATAACAGCGGGGCCCGAGAATTGATGTGTATTCGAATTATAGGAGCTAGTAATCGACGATATGCTCATATTGGTGACGTTATTGTTGCTGTAATCAAGGAAGCAATACCAAATACACCTTTAGAAAAATCTGAAGTGATCAGAGCTGTAATTGTACGTACTTGTAAAGAACTCAAACGTGACAACGGTATGATACTACGATATGATGACAATGCTGCGGTTGTTATTGATCAAGAGGGAAATCCAAAAGGAACTAGAATTTTTGGTGCGATCGCACGGGAATTGAGACAGTTAAATTTCACTAAAATAGTTTCATTAGCGCCCGAAGTACTATAAGTATAATAAAGACGAGACTATAATATAGTTATAACATTTGAATAAAATAGATAAAATTAATCAGTAGATTTGTCTCACGCATATATCTTTAACAATTCATAAAAATATATATATAAAGAAAAAAAGCATGTTGATTATATCAAAATTCGGGGGCAACAATAATTTTAGTTTATCATGGGTAAAGACACTATTGCTGATATAATAACTTCTATACGCAATGCT